CCCTCTCACAGTGGAAGAACAGATAATGACCATTTATACCGGAACAAATGGTTATCTGGATGGATTAGAAATTGGACAAGTAAGAAAATTTCTCGTTCAGTTACGCACTTACTTAAAAACGAATAAACCTCAGTTTGAAGAAATCATAGCCTCTACCAAGACATTAACCGCTGAAGCAGAAAGCTTTTTGAAAGAAGGTATTCAAGAGCAACTGGAACGTTTTCTACTTCAGGAGAAATTATAAAAAAAGAAACGTTCTTTTTTTTTTTTCTTTAGTCAATTTTACTCTTTAATAAAAAAAATTTTTAAGAAATTCTATAATATGGAAGTCTATAAGTATATAATAGAAAGAAGTATATAACAAATATCTGTTTAATATGAAATCTTAAAGCCTTCAGAATTTCTTTCTTATTCTATTTCTTTCTTATCTTTTTTCGAAATAGAATATAAATATATTATATAGAAATGGAAATAATAGATAAATATCAATATAGATATATTGATATTGCGTCCAATAGGATTTGAACCTATACCAAAGGTTTAGAAGACCTATGTCCTATCCATTAGACAATGGACGCTTTCCCTTTTTTTTTACTTTCCAATTGTTAAACCAATTGTTAAAAAAAGAATGTGCGCAATCTTTTTAGCAATTGTGTATTGAATTAACTTCAATACACAATTGCTATTAGACAATTCTAATAGAGAAAATGAAAATTGTCTCTAATAAAAAAAAGGGCAATTGTGAATTTAGAGCGGGTAGCGGGAATCGAACCCGCATCGTTAGCTTGGAAGGCTAAGGGTTTTAGTCGACGTCGATCGATCATTTTTATATTTTTAACGTCTCTAATTCAAAACCGAACATGAAACTTTGGTTTCATTCGGCTCCTTTATGATGGATGGAGAAATTCCCAAATAAAAAAAGACGGGAACGAAATCAAAATTCGACCCATAACATCTATGTTAGCTTTTTTTCCGCTGGGTACTTTCACAGAAAATTTTGCTTTCTAGATGATCCTTCTAGAAGATAGATCAGGCGAACTCGAACAATCTTTCTAGTTACTTCGTTCTTTATTTCTATATTAACGGAATCCTTAGGAAAAGTATTTGGTTTCTACCGAGCTAAAACAATATAATATGTCGATGTCTTTAGTAAACCAAAGTTCTCGTTTAATAGCTATTTTGCTTCAATTTTTTCTATACCAAACAATGAATAGAACTGAAGATTTAGTTACGATTAGAAAGAACCTTTTCTAGCTTTATCCATGGATCCTCTTGTTATACTTATTGAATTGTAAATAGTCATCCAATTCAAAAATTATGTTTCGGAATTTCATAATCCAAATTTACAATTGATTAGAGTCTTTGGATACAAATTACGAGAATCTATAATCTTCCTTGAATCTTTCATTGAAAGGGAAAGGACTAAATCCTTTTCAGAAATAAAATTTTTGATCGGAAGATTAATTAAACCGAGAGACCCCTTAACTATTAAAGGGATTAAAGGAACGAATCACACTTTTACCACTAAACTATACCCGCTACAATGCAATTATTGTATATAAATTAACCTTTTGTCGAACAAAGTAATCGGGGGTGTAATAAAAAAATCTGAAAAAAAAATAAGAAAATTCTAGCGTTGACTTAATAAAATTAGTAAAAGCGGATTCCATTCCACTTTTTTTTTTTCAATTTAAAATCTTTTTTGTCTAAAAATCCATCGGATGAGTCTTTTTAACTTTAACAAAAAAAGGCCCGGCTGGGGACTGACCAGGCCAGGCTATTAAAATAAAAAAGATCTTTTACTTGTGTTTTGACGAGAAAAAATAAAAAAAAAGATTCTCTATTTCTAGTATTGTGGTTTTATTTATTTCTATTTATCTTTCGCGCCTTTTCTTTATCTAATCTTTATCTAAATTTTGAATGTAACTAGAATTACTGAGAAAGTTCTATAAAAACAGTTATATAATAGTAATATATATTATATATAAATAGAGGATAACTATATTTATATAATAAAAAAGAAATTATATATATATAATAAAATATAGAAAATGAAAAAAATATATATAATATAAAGAATAATCTATAACAAAAAAAAGAAAGCTTTTTAAGAATAAAGTGGAGTTTCAAACCCTTTTTTGTTTAATGGAACCTAATAAGTATCCCTTTTCAATTAGGAAAGATGGCTGAGTGGACTAAAGCGTTGGATTGCTAATCCATTGTACGAGTTAATCGTACCGAGGGTTCGAATCCCTCTCTTTCCCTTTCTCCTTTTGATGGTGTGTAATAGATAAAATCCTAATAAAATTCGCTATTTCCACTAATTAAATAAAGCAATAAAAAACCTTTCTTTTTTATTCTTCACGTCCCGGATTACGTCCTGGATCATTAGATAGGAATCCAAATATGAAGAGAGAAACAAAGAATATAACTACAGTGTATACCAAAAGTTTGAGAGTAAGCATTACACAATCTCCAAGATCTTACTAAAAAAAAAAAAAGAGAATAGATTCTCTATTTTTATACCAAATATCTAATTTTGATACCAATAAAAAAAAAAAGGGTTTCAGAAAGTCATTTGTAATTAAGATACATAGTCGAATCTTTTATCTTCAAACATATTTGCATACCAACATCTAGATCTTTTTTTGGTGAACTCAAATCTAATTAGGTTCTTTCATTTAGGGAAAAGAGGATAAAATTTAGGAAATAGAAATGATCCAGATTTAGTATGGCTACCAAAAAAATTCAATGTTTGAATTGAGAGTTCGTTCATACGTCAAGATTTTTTTGATCTTTTGAATTGTTGCAAGAAAAAAACCGTGAATTTTTTTAAGTTTAAGACAGTATTAATAATTTCATCGAAAACTTACAGCGGCTTGCCAAACAAAGGCTAAGAGAAGAAAGAAAAGAGGTATTACGGGCATAACATCTACGATTGGATTCAAAAAGGCGTAGGCCTCCGGCAATTTGGCGACTAAAAAAGTGCTTGAAAAAAGGGCAGAATTAAAACAAATACAGATCAAATTAAATATATTAAGCATAACAAAAATGGGTGTTCTTGTGGATAATTTAATTTTGATTGAGTTATTAATATATTTTTTATATAAGGAAAAAAATAAAGAAATATAGTCTAAAAAGACTTTGTTGAACTTACTCAATCAAAAATTCTTTCATTCTCATAAGAGAATGAAAGAAATAATATTTTCATACAATATCTTAATTGAATTCTATGTAATGATCAATAAAGTAAGTTTTATTTGCTATCTACACGTGTTAAAACTCTAGCACTCATGTAATCTATATTTCATTTTGAATTGACGAACAACCAATAGGAATATTAATCTTTTAGTAGTCTTGAATAAAAATCGAAATGGGGCGTAGCCAAGCGGTAAGGCAACGGGTTTTGGTCCCGCTATTCGGAGGTTCGAATCCTTCCGTCCCAGAGTACAGTCATTACGTAATCAATCTTCTATTGCCTTTGTACACCATCTTTCTCTTTCTGTTTAATTTAAAAATCCAAAAGTTTTTAAGAATAAAATATTGAAATGAAAAGAAGAATAAACTGCTTTTTCATCATTTCAACCGAATTAAAAAAAAAATCTATTTGCTTTTTTAATTTGTGTGTGATGCGGGTAAGTAAGGTAAAACCGTAGATTCTAAGAGTTTTAATAAAAATAAATCTCTATTTATATATATATAAATAGAGATTTATATCAAACTAATATGGGATTCATTTGAAGTCTGACTGAACCCGCGTAAATTCACTATTCTATTCATAGAGAAAGAAAAAGTATAGATTACGATATACTGATGACTGAACTATGACTATTCATGATTCCATAATCGAATCAATTACACAAACTAGAGGAATGTTATGGTAAAACTTCGTTTAAAACGATGTGGTAGAAAGCAACGTGCGACTTGAATTGAAGGACATGATCTGCTGTGGATTTTTTCATCCGCCACTTTTTATATAGGAATAAAGGTGCTCTTGGCTCGACATTTTGTGTTCTATTTTACTTATTTTACTAGAGTCCTACACTTTTTTGGAATATAAAAAAGAGTACAGGATGGAGCTCGAGGAGAATAGAAAGTTTTTATTCCTTTCGCAGGAGTAAGGATCTAGGGTTAGTGCGAATCAATAAGTTGGAACAACTTCGTAAGTCTTTTTATATTAAAAAAAAAGTCCTTTCAAGCAATTTTACAATGGAAAAGGAAATTTTCTTAAAATTGTAAAATTCTTTGAATCAAAGGTCTATCATGCGTGAATCAAGCGTTTGTATGATTCTTTGTATAGAAAAGAAATCATAAACAAAATAAGGGGCTTGTTGCTGCCCTTTTTTAATAAAACGATTCAAGATCACCGAAGTCATGTCTAAACCTAAAGATTCAAAGTAAGGATAAAGAATCCTGAAACAAGGAAATCCAGTTTTCAATTGTTTGAACAACTATATCAGAATCAAAATTGATTATAAAAAATGAGACAAACAAAAAAAGGGCTAGAGACTACTCAATAAAAAAAGTACTTAAGGATTCTCCGGTGAGGTATTTGAGAGTTTTTTAACTTGAGTTACGAGAGTACGAATGTTACGAATGCTTTTTATGAAAAAAAATAGTTAGGGTTTCAATACTGGCTAATTGATTTAATGTTTTTATTAATCTATTTAATATTTGAATTTACTATTTGAATTTTATACAGAGAGTGAAAGTTAACTTCTACTCATTGAATTTTTTTTCTCGAGCCGTACGAGGCCAAAACCTCTTATACGTTTCTAGGGGGGGTATTATTCATATACATCTATCCCAATGAGCCGTTTATCGAATAGTTGCAATTGATGTTCGATCCCGAAGAGAAGGAAGAGATCTTAGCAAGGTGGGTTTTTATGATCCGATAACAAATCAAACTTATTTAAATCTTCCTGCTATTCTTGATTTTCTTAAAAAAGGCGCTCAACCAACAAGAACAGTTCATGATATTTTAAAGAAGGCAGGGATTTTTACGGAATTAAGTCTTAATAAAACGAAATTGAATTAATGAACTATAAAAAAGAGGATGTGAAAGATTCGTATATAGCTTGATATCAAATTTTATCTAATCTTCTCTTTCCTCCTCTTTCACTTCCATCATATTTATTTTGATTTATTAGAATTTCCATTTATTATTAGTATTCCTCCTAAGGTACGAATACTAAAAAATACCCTGCTAACAACTCCTATGTTTTATAATAATAAACAAATTTATGAAAAAATTTTGGATCTATATATTATATAAATTCTAATTTTTTTATAAATACAAAATTTTACTCTATAGAAAATAATACTGTATATAAAAAAATATATTAATTCTGAATAAAACTAATATATATATTATTATATGAATAATTTATTCATCATAAAAAATGGGTCTAAAAAAGTCTAAAAATATTTGAGACTACCCTAACCGGCTTAGTTTTCATTCATTCTATGAACTAACAAACCAAGGGGTTAAGCTTTTTTATTTATTTTTTCTATTCTTGTCACTATATGAAAAATTCACAATCATATTGACAACAGTGTATGGACCAAATATAATTCTCTCATAGATAAATGGATCTATTTATCCCTGACGCACACACGACTGGATTCTTTTTTCTTTATTCTGGTTGTATCTACATATTTGCAGTACGTTCTTTTTTTGTTTTTTGGGGTTGCTAACTCAACGGTAGAGTACTCGGCTTTTAAGTGCGACTAGCATTTTTTACACATTTGTATGAAGAAAAGGATTCGTCCAGATCTACGGTAGAGTTTGTAAGACCACGACTGATCCTGAAAGGAATGAATGGAAAAAATAGCATGTCGTATCAAGGGAGAATTCAGATAACAGTTTTTTTTGCTTTCCTGATCGGTACAACCTGTGTTTTCGATATCGCAAAAAAAAAAAAAGGAATTCCAATTTGGGTCAAGTGAATAAATCTAAATGGATGGATAAAAAAACCAGTTTTCCGGATTCCAGGAAAAAAAAAAGAAACGAGCTTCCATTCGTAATTTGAAAAATTACCCGATCTAATTAAATGTTAAAAATGGATTAGTGCCTAATACGGGTATGGGAAGGCATTTTTTTCTTGCGTGTTATTGTCAATTTTTTCATGAGTCCTAATTATTTTTTTACCTAGTCCATTTGGGTTAGGTTGAAGTGTGTAAAAGAAGCAGTATATTGATAAAAAAAATATATATATATTTCCAAAATCAAAAGAGCGATTAGGTTAAAAAAATAAAGGATTTCTAATCATCTTGTTTTGTTATTCTATAATATAACGAACAGAAACCTATTAAAGATAGAGAATCCGGTTAGCAGTCTACCTGTTTATGAGGTATCTATTGCTTTCGTAGTCTAATACCTTATTTTGACTGTATCGCACTATGTGTCATTTCAGAACTCAAGAAAATAAAGACTTTACCTTTAGTTCAAATCGAATTTCAATCCAAATGGAGAAATTTCAAGGATATTTAGAGTTTGATGGGGCTCGGCAACAGAGTTTTCTATATCCACTTTTTTTTCGGGAGTATATTTATGTACTTGCTTATGATCATGGTTTAAATAGATTAAATAGAAATCGCTCTATTTTCTTGGAAAATACGAATACGGATTATGACAAAAAATTTAGTTCACTCATTGTGAAACGCTTAATTTTTCGAATGTATGAACAGAATCGTTTGATTATTCCCACTAAGGATTTGAACAAAAATCCCTTTTTGAGGCATACTAGTCTTTTCTATTATCAAATGATATCCGTTTTATTTGCAGTGATTGTAGAAATGCCATTTTCCCTAAGATTAGGATCCTCTTTCCACGGAAAACAATTAAAAAAATCTTATAATTTACAATCAATTCATTCCATATTTCCCTTTTTAGAAGACAAATTAGCACATTTTAATTATGTTTTAGATGTACTAATACCTTACCCCATCCATCTAGAAATCTTGGTTCAAACCCTACGTTACCGGGTAAAAGATGCCTCTTATTTGCATTTTTTTCGGTTCTGTCTATACGAGTATTGCAATTGGAAGAATTTTTATATTAAAAAAAAATCAATTTTGAATCCAAGATTTTTCTTGTTCTTATATAATTCTCATGTATGTGAATACGAATCCATCTTTTTTTTTATACGCAAACGGTCTTCGCATTTACGATCGACATCTTATGAAGTCCTTTTTGAGCGAATTTTATTCTATGGAAAAATACAACATTTTTTTAAAGTTTTTGTTAATAATTTTACGGCGATCCTAGGGTTGCTCAAGGATCCTTTCATACATTATGTTAGATATCGCGGAAGATGCATTCTGACAACAAAGGATACGCCGCTTCTGATGAATAAATGGAAATATTATTTTGTTAATTTATGGCAATGTTATTTTTCCGTATGGTTTCAATCGCAAAAGGTCAATATAAATCAATTATCTAAAGATAATTTAGAGTTTCTGGGTTATCTGTCAAGTTTGCGATTAAACCCTTTAGTG